AAATTCATGAGGAAGTGGTATTTCTTTAGGATCAACTCCAGCATTTAGAAATCGGTTAATTGGTAAAGATACATGAACTTGATGACCCGCCCAACTGAGCGACCCAAGTCCGAGTACACCCGCCAAATGATGATTTAACATGGATTCTGCATCTTGAAACCATGCCAATTTTGGAGCCGCTTTATGATAATGAAACCAACCAGCAAAAAGCATAACTGCTGCAAAAACCAATGCACCAATTGCGGTACAATAGAGTTGTAATTCACTAGTTATTCCAGATGCTCTCCACAACTGAAAAAAACCAGAGGTGATTTGTATGCCTCGGAAACCCCCGCCGACATCACCATTCAATATTTCTTGACCCACTATTGGCCAAACCACTTGGGCGCTAGGCCGAATGTGGGTTGGATCAGCTAACCACGATTCATAATTGGAAAAACGAGCGCCGTGGAAATACATGCCACTCAGCCAAAGAAAAATGATAGAAAGTTGCCCAAAATGGGCACTAAATACTTTTCGTGATATCTCCTCCAAATCACTAGTCTGGCTATCGAAATCGTGAGCATCAGCATGTAAGTTCCAGATCCAAGTAGTAGTATCGGGCCCTTTCGCTAGAGTTCTTGAGAAATGACCAGGTCTGGCCCATTCCTCAAAAGAGGTTTTGACAGGATCCCTATCTACCAAAATTTTGCCTTCCGATTCAGGCGAACGAATAATCATGGAGTCCTCCTCTTTTCTTTACGGACAACACATACAAAGAGACCCTCATAAATCCTGAATGAATATATTTAGTTATTTACTATAGAATTCTGATTGGGAAATTAATACGAGACATGTATTCAAATCGATCATAAGCATAAGGCACAAACAGCTTGTTTGTCCAACTTAGTAAATATTCCTAGTCTACGGGCTTTTACATTGAAGCTAGAACTTTCAACTAATACTCTAATACATTTCCATAACTTAAAATCAAAATTATTTTATTCGTCTCGGCAAGTGATCTTTAACCAATTCTGCGCTTCTATATAATTACCGGGAGTAAGTGTTCTAGCTTGTTTCCAAAACTCAGCGGCTTGATCAAACCAAGCCTCCGCAATTTCAGAATCTCCCTGTTGAATGGCTTGTTCCCCCCGGTAATGACAAATGACAGCCATATTATTAAATGCTTGTGGTAAGAAAGGATTCCGTTCTATTGCTCGACAATAATATTCCAAAGCTTTCGAATGTTCTCCATTACTTGTATGGATAAGACCTATATTGTAGAGTATATAACTTCGATCATAGGGATCCATTTCTCGGTGCATCGCTTCATAATAATTTTGTAAAGCTTCTGCATAATTTCCTTCATATTGAGCTGACATCCCTTTTCTGTAATAGGTAAATGCTTCTTTTTCTCCTAACGTTGTCGGAATTATTCGTAATAATATATTAGAGATAATTGAAAAGGTCTTATCAATAAAATTTCTATTTTGTTGCGATCTAGGCATGGGTATAAATCCCTTTTCGAATTCGTTCCAAGGGGGATCCTATAAAATACATTTATAAAAAAAAATTCGGAATTTTTAAATTACACGTTTTAAAAAACCCGATCCAGTTTGATAAAATTACTGAAAAAATCTAAATCCTCGATCCGTTTATCTTTTCAAATTCCTTGTGGCTACTAAAAAATTTCAAGTTAAAATTGATTTATGCTTTGATTTTAATCTAAAAAATCATCAACCGCAAAGACTCGCGATTCAATCGAGATTTGGGACATTCTCTTTATGCAGGAGAGATGGCCGAGTGGTTGAAAGGCGTAGCATTGGAACTGCTATGTAAACTTTTGTGTTTACCGAGGGTTCGAATCCCTCTCTTTCCGGCCCTTCAGGTTGATTTACTGAAGTGACGAGTACCAACCTAGAACAAAAAAAAAAAAGGATCAAAAAAATTTTGGATTTGTCTTTTTTCATCTTAATTAGGGTTAAGTCTGCCGAGAATAATATTCTACGACTAGCAATTCATTTATTTTCAAACCAACGCAGTTCGTATCTACTATTTTATTTACTAAGCCTTTATATTTGTATGTAGCTGAGGAAGAGGAAAGGGTTAAATGATTTGCCAATTCTTTGCGGCGAGCGAATCGTTCGATAGAATCTTCAATAAGAACGCCTGATTTATTTTGATTCTTTGGCATAATACTATCTTGGGGTTTGCAGCGATAACTCGGTATATCGACTATACGACCATTCACTAAAATATGTCTATGGTTAACTAATTGACGCGCTGCAGGAATTGTAGAAGCCATACCTAATCGAAAAAGAATGTTATCCAAACGCATTTCAAGCAATTGAAGTAAAACTTTACCTGTTGACCCTTTGGCTTTTCGAGCAATTCGAATATAATTAATTAATTGCTGTTCTGTAAGACCATAATGAAAACGCAATTTTTGTTTTTCTTCGAGTCGAATTCGATATGCGGAACGAGATTGGTTTCGAAGATCATGTAGAGCCCTTGGATTTTTATTCGTTAATCCTGGTAAAGCCCCGAGGCGGCGTATTTTTTTAAAACGAGGTCCTCGATAACGCGACATAAACACTCCTTAAATTTTTATGACTATATTAGATCTTCTATCTAATTTTATTTGATTGCTTCTTATACAATAGTTTAAATATTTAATTTATCTAATGAGATAGCGCTTTTTTTTACTATATCTAATCAAATTAGAAAAAAAGGAAACTGTGTCAAAGCCAGCTATCGGAATCGAACCGATGACCATCGCATTACAAAGGCGATGCTCTAACCGCTGAGCTAAGCGGGCCCACATGAGATACGTTGTTTTTTTTATTATAACTTTTCAATTTTATATTACTAACTTCATTTTAAGAGTTTATATTTTCTATAGAAAATAATAAATCAATAGTTAATAATACATAATACAACGTCCTGTATACCTAATAGATTTAGCTATTTCGTTTCATTTTTTGTTTATAGTTCTACACTATACTGAAGTAAGTTGATAATTTTAGTGCGAGTGTGATTCTACTTCATTGTTATTATTCTATTTTTATATTTTATTGTATATATTATTATTTTTATTTGATTTGGAAATGATTTAGAAAATAGTGAATTGATACTGTAAGGGTTGTAGATAGGGAAAAAACGAAAAAGAAAGGGGGTATGGCGAAATTGGTAGACGCTACGGACTTAATTTGATTGAGCCTTAGTATGGAAACTTACTAAGTGATCACTTTCAAATTCAGAGAAACCCTGGAACAAATAAATGGGGCAATCCTGAGCCAAATCCTTTATTCTTTTATTCTAAAAAACTACGGATAGGTGCAGAGACTCGACGGAAGCTTTTCTAACAAAGGCAAAAAGAGCGTCTTTTTAAAAATTAGAGAATAAAGAGAGAGTCCTTTTCTACATGTCAATATAGACAGCAATGAAATTTTAAGTAATAAGAAAATCCGTGGATTTTAAAAATCGTGAGGGTTCAAGTCCCTCTATCCCCATAGGCTGATATGCCTGTATTTAGAAAATTTGAAAAAAAACCTTTCTAATTTGTACTTCCCTTTTAGTTTATTTATTGCCTTTCCTTGTCCATAATAAAATTAAAATTTTAAATTTTAGATTATGAAATCGGTCGGGATAGCTCAGCCGGTAGAGCAGAGGACTGAAAATCCTCGTGTCACCAGTTCAAATCTGGTTCCTGACACACGCTTGTTTTGAAAGTGTCTTTTTATTAGGAGGTTAGCTTTTTGGTAAAATTGATAAACCCGGTTTTTATCAGTTGAGAATCTTTGTGCTCTGCTTCATTATTTGGGATTCGTAATCAGGTAATAGAAATATATCAAACGATCGCGGGTTCTTTATTACGTCAATATATCTCTCAGTGAAAGAACGGCATAAAATAGAAAACTTGATATACTTTATAGTTCATATCTTGATATACCTTATAGTTCATATAAAGTAAATAGCTAAGTGTGAAACCTAAACGAGCTTTTTGTAAAATCTGACCTAAAACATTTGATAAGATGAGGAGTTTGACTTATCAAATTTTTTGTTGAATCCAAAATCTACTTAACTCAGCGGTTAGAGTACTGCTTTCATACGGCGGGAGTCATTGGTTCAAATCCAATAGTAGATCTAACTTATTAGAAGGCCAATATCTAATAAGTTTTGAAACATTCTTTCGTTAAAAAAGTGCATTGCTGGCCTTTATTCGTGTTTGAGCGCGGCGTAAAGCAAACTTTGCCTCAATTTTTTGTCTCGTTCCTTCAACGTTTTGAAAATTTTTTTCTGCTCTTTCAAGAGTTTCCTGAGCTTCTTGCCGATTAATTTCCCTACCTATTTCGGCATCATTCACCAAAACAGTGATTGAATTATTAGCTATTCGACCAACCCCCCCCATCAGAGCAACCGCTAACCATTGTCCATTACGGCGTAGTCTCAAAATACCTATATCTAGAGCCGCGGCAATAGGGATGTGATTCGGTAATATTCCAATTTGTCCACTATTGGTAGATAAAATGATTTGTTCGACTTCGGAATCCCAAACAATTCGATTTGGAGTCAGTACACAAAGTTTTAATAAGGTCATAAGGTTATTTAGTAAAAGTTTTTTCCTGTTCTCCCATCGCTTTCGCAGTAGCTTCATCAATCGTACCTACCAAATAAAAAGCCTGTTCCGGAATATCATCTAATTCCCCAGAAAGGATCAAACTACACCCTTTAATAGTTTCCGCGAGACCAACATATTTACCTGGAGATCCGGTAAAGACTTCTGCTACAAAAAAAGGTTGGGATAAAAAACGTTCAATTTTTCGCGCTCTTGCTACAGTTAAACGATCTTCGTCAGATAATTCGTCCAGGCCAAGGATAGCTATAATGTCCTGAAGTTCTTTATACCTTTGTAAAGTTTGCTTTACTCTTTGCGCAGTTTGATAATGTTCCTCACCAACGATCTGAGGTTGTAACATCATTGACGTTGAATCTAACGGATCAACTGCTGGATATATACCTTTTGCCGCTAAACTTCTTGAGAGGACAGTAGTCGCATCTAAATGTGCAAATGTTGTAGCAGGAGCAGGATCTGTTAAATCATCTGCAGGTACATAAACTGCTTGAATCGAGGTTATGGAACCTTGTTTGGTAGAAGTTATTCTTTCTTGTAACGAACCCATTTCTGTACTCAGGGTCGGTTGATAACCGACAGCAGAAGGCATTCGGCCCAATAAAGCGGAAACTTCTGATCCCGCTTGGACAAAACGAAATATATTGTCAATAAAGAGAAGTACGTCTTGTTTATTAACATCTCGGAAATATTCCGCCATAGTTAGGGCGGTCAAACCCACTCTCATACGCGCCCCTGGGGGTTCATTCATTTGCCCGTAAACTAAGGCCACTTTAGATTCTGCCAGCTTTTGTTTATTAATCACTCCCGACTCTTTCATTTCCATATAAAGATCATTTCCTTCACGAGTACGTTCACCTACTCCGCCAAAGACGGATACTCCGCCGTGAGCTTTGGCAATATTGTTAATTAATTCCATAATGAGGACTGTTTTTCCTACTCCAGCTCCTCCAAAAAGTCCGACTTTTCCTCCACGGCGATAAGGGGCTAACAGATCTACGACTTTAATTCCTGTTTCAAAAATAGATAATTTTGTATCTAACTCTATAAAGGTGGGTGCAGATCTATGAATAGGAGACATTGTATTAATCTCGACAGAACCCAATTGATCAACAGGCTCCCCAAGCACGTTGAAAATTCGCCCTAACGTCGATTTACCGACTGGAACACTTATAGGATTTCCTGTGTCAAGTACTTCCATTCCTCGCCTTAGACCATCTGTATCACTCATAGCAACAGCTCTAACTCGATTATTTCCCAATAATTGCTGCACTTCGCAAGTCACGTTCGGTTTTTGATTGTCTCGTACTTGAACTACCAAAGCATTATAAATAGAAGGCATTTTACCTGGTGAAAAAGCTACATCGAGTACCGGACCAATTATTTGAACGATATACCCTCGGTTTTTTTTGTCAATCGAAGAAACCTCATAATCATAATTAGGCATTAGTGTCATAGAACTGAACAATAATCAAAAAATACCATTTTTCGAATTCAAAATAAATGTTCTAGCCAGAATAGTACAGGGGTAATTTAATAGCCAATTTAGGTTCTATTTTTTAGTAGTATCCAAAGAACATAAAATTCACTTATTCCTTTCAAATCAATATGATAATATGCACTAGAGTATTGAAAAGTTCTCCATATTATCTAGGACGATTCATGACTACATTTCTATCTCAGGCGCTTTTATTCTTTTTAGGATTGTTCTTTCCTGTTCAAATTTACCCAGTATAAATGTGATAAAAAATACATAATATTGCGGTATTTTTTATTTGGAAACGAAAAGCAAAGACTTATAATATTTATATTGAGTAGAATATCAGGTGAGATTTTGTTCAACTAGGCCTGTGAAACGTTTCATTCCTGTCGAAGAGACCTTATTGTTATTAATTCATTCGTTATAAGGAGGAATTTATGTCACCACAAACAGAGACTAAAACAAGTGTTGGATTCAAAGCTGGTGTTAAAGACTACAAATTAACGTATTATACGCCTGATTATGAACCCAACAATACTGATATCTTGGCAGCATTCCGAGTAACTCCGCAACCTGGAGTTCCCCCTGAAGAAGCCGGGGCTGCAGTCGCTGCGGAATCCTCAACTGGTACATGGACAACTGTGTGGACCGATGGCCTCACTAGCCTTGATCGATACAAGGGACGATGCTATCACATAGAGCGCGTGTTTGGAGAAAAAGATCAATATATTGCTTATGTAGCTTACCCTTTAGACCTTTTTGAAGAAGGTTCTGTGACCAACATGTTTACTTCAATTGTCGGGAATGTATTTGGCTTCAAAGCACTGCGCGCTTTACGACTAGAAGATCTACGAATACCTCCAGCTTATACTAAAACTTTTCAAGGTCCACCTCACGGCATCCAAGTTGAGAGAGATAAATTGAATAAATATGGTCGTCCTCTGTTGGGATGTACTATTAAACCAAAATTGGGTTTATCTGCTAAAAATTATGGTAGAGCGGTTTATGAATGTCTTCGTGGTGGACTTGATTTTACTAAAGATGATGAGAATGTAAACTCACAACCCTTTATGCGTTGGAGAGACCGTTTCTTATTTTGTGCTGAAGCAATTTATAAATCACAGGCTGAAACCGGTGAAATCAAGGGACATTACTTGAATGCTACTGCAGGTACATGCGAAGAAATGCTAAAAAGAGCATTTTTTGCTAAAGAATTGGGAGTTCCAATTATAATGCATGATTACTTAACAGGAGGATTCACTGCAAATACTTCTTTAGCTCATTTTTGCCGAGAGAATGGTCTACTTCTTCATATTCACCGTGCAATGCATGCAGTTATTGATAGACAAAAGAATCATGGGATACATTTCCGTGTACTAGCGAAAGCGTTACGTTTGTCTGGGGGTGATCATATTCACGCCGGTACTGTAGTCGGTAAATTGGAAGGAGAAAGAGAGATTACTTTGGGCTTTGTGGACTTATTACGCGATAATTTTGTTGAAAAAGACCGAAGTCGTGGGATTTATTTCACTCAAGATTGGGTTTCGTTACCAGGTGTTATGCCCGTGGCCTCCGGGGGTATTCATGTTTGGCATATGCCTGCTCTAACCGATATTTTTGGCGATGATTCTGTACTACAGTTTGGTGGAGGAACATTAGGTCACCCGTGGGGAAATGCGCCAGGTGCTGTAGCTAATCGCGTTGCTCTCGAAGCGTGTATCCAAGCTCGTAACGAAGGACGTGATCTTGCGCAAGAGGGCAATTCAATTATTCGACAAGCTAGTAAATGGAGCCCAGAACTAGCGGCGGCTTGTGAGGTATGGAAGGAGATTCGATTTGAATTTAAATCAGTTGATACCTTAGATCTAAATGAGAAATAAAGAACAAAAAACTTAGGAGATTCCGTTAGTAGATAAAGTGTAAGGAAAGATTACACCTCGGCACAATCTGTTAATAAAATTCAAATACGAAAAGGAAAACGGATTGAGCTGAATACAAATGAACGACTGGTTTGCCTGTCTTTTGGATGAAGACATATTTAAATTTAAATCTCTTCTATTGGATCTAAATCTACAAACCAAAATAGTTGAATAATACTAAATTTAAAGTAATATAGATAAGACTTATTTTTTTTTATTGTAGCATTTCATATCGCTTCGTTTCCCACAAGCATCACTCGAAATATCTAGCCCATCTATTCTTTATCTAATATTTTACTTTGTTTATTCGTTAATAGACCTTTTAAGCATTTACTATGAAGATAAATTACTGCATAATATCCAATATGCAAATATAATCGGATTTACATAATAGATTCATATTCATTATTCATTTTTTTTTTTTTTTTTTTCANTTTATGAAACTTTTTTGTTAGCGGATTCACTATTCTTTAATGCTTTATTCCAAATGTTTTCAATATGTTGTTATCGAAGTCACCAAAACCTTTTTCTTTTATTCAATCTTTTTTTTTGCTCTTTTCAATTTATTCTATTTCCAGATTTTTTATCTTATTGAAGCTTTTTTTCCAAAAGGAGGAACAAAAACACTATGATACAAAATTGGATAAATCATTCCTTTCAGAAGGAGTTCGACCAAAGGTCTGGGTTTAGTAGTCCTGTTGAAAATATGACTAGTCCCAATTTCGATTCAAATGGTGGATATCGATATAATGAAATTTTTATTGTTAGAGATATGATCGGAGAAACTTCTGCTATCTATTTTGATATTAACCATCAGATTTTGGAGAATGATCCTTATCAAATGATTATTGCTAGGTCGATTGAAAATTATCTGCGGGCGGAAATAGGTATAAGGCCTCAGACTTATATGTATATTGATGAATTGACTTTTTGTGGTGAAAAAAACAAAAAAGACCGCACGGAATTGATTAAACAAGAACAACTCCAATTGATAAGCAACCGAAAGACAGATCATTATAGGCAATTGTGGGATCAATGTGAAAATTGTTTTATTCCGAATTATAAAAAGATGTTGAAATCCAACATGCAAATTTGTGAAGAATGCGGCTTTTATTTTAAAATGCCGAGCTCAGAAAGAATTGACATTTTGATAGATGAGGGAACGTGGAATCCTCTGGATCAAGACATGGTTTCTCTTGATTCCATTGAATTTGATTCTGAAGCGGAATTGGAATGTTACGAAGACTGCATTCAAGAATGGAATGAGGAAATGCATAAACACTCTATGAACAAGTTATACAAAGAACTGGAAATCCCTGCCAATTTAATTGAGGAAAACTGTCTCCCCGAATCTATTAAACGGTATGAGAAAAGAGAAATCGACCAAAAATGTACAAAACTGGCCCTGGATGATGACGCGGAAATGAAAGAAGAAGAGGAAGCACCTTATTTAGAGCGTCTTGCTTTTTATAAAAAAAAAACAGGCTTACTTGATGCTGTTCAAACAGGCGTAGGACAAATAAATGGTTTTCCCGTCGCACTTGGGGTTATGGACTTTCGGTTTCTGGCAGGGAGTATGGGATGCGTAGTAGGAGAGAAAATAACCCGTTTAATTGAACACGCTACCAAAAATTTATTACCTCTTCTTATACTGTCTGCTTCTGGAGGTGCCCGTGTTCACGAAGGAAGTTTAAGTTTGATGCAAATGGCTAAAATATGTTCTGCTTTATATGATTATCAATCAAATAAAAGATTATTTTATGTATCAATCCTTACATCTCCGACAACAGGTGGAGTAACAGCTAGTTTTGCTATGTTAGGTGATATTATTATTACCGAACCCGGTACTTTCGTTGCATTTGCGGGTCCAAGAGTTGTTCAACAAATATTGAATGAAACCATACCCGAGGAGGAACAAGAGGCTGACTCTTTAATTGAAAAGGGTTTCTTTGACTTAATTGTACCCCGCCATCTTTTAAAAAGCGTTATAAGTGAGTTATTTAAGCTTCACGCCTTTTGAGAAGAAAACGTCCAACCAAGTTTTTAGATAAATTTCCACATATAAAAAGATTTATAGTAAAAAAGAGATCTTCCTATTTTTTTACTACGCATTATCAAGAATTGTAATTTTTTTTATATTTATTACTGTACACTGCTCCAAAATAGAATCTCCTTTTTAGAAAGCAAGATTCTAATCTTATTTTACATCTAACCAAAATTGATGAATTACTCCTATGCATTGCCCGCCAACTACATTAGTGCTAGTTCTTATCAAACTAGTACTAGTTTGATGGAGTATTCTCACAAAACGAATCAAATAAAATCGGATCAAGTATGAGTGGGCACTCAGAACATATATGGCTAGAACTTATACCAGGTTCTAGAAAAGAAAGTAATTTTGTATGGGCTTTTATACTCTTTTTCGGTTCTTTGGCATTCTTATTCGTTGGAACGTCTAGTTATCTAAGTCAAAATTGTATATCTTTTTTTCCCCAAGGGATAGTCATGACATTCTATGGAATTTCAGGTTTCTTTCTTAGTTCATATTTGTGGTCTATGATCTTTTGGAATGTAGGTAGTGGTTATGATCGATTTGATAAAAAAAGGGGAGTTGTATGTATTTTTCGTTGGCTATTTCCAGGAAAAAATCGGCGCATAGTGTTCCGATTTCTTATAAAGGATATAAGGTCTATTAGAATAGAAGTTAAAGAGGGTCTTTATACTCGTCGTGTCCTTTATCTGGACATCCGCGGTCAAAAGGCTATTCCTTTGAATCGTACTTATGAAAATTTTACCCCAATAGAAATTGAGAAAAGAGCTGCTGAATTAGCTTATTTTTTGCGTGTCCCAATTGAAGTAGTCTAGAAAAAATATAAATTATAAATAGAATTCTATAAAATGAAAACAATTAAAATTTAAGTCTTCGAAAGATTTATATTGGCTAGTACCTGCAACTTTGATAGAACTGGCTATAAATTTAAAGAGAGAACTATAATCTAAAAGAATGAGGCTTAGTCTATATTCTTGCTAGATTCAAATACTCACATAATAATTGATCGAAGAAAATTTTTTAATATCTTCGAAAAAACCAAAGGAGTATAAAAGTTTTGATGGTGGGTTCATTCAAAATTTTAAGATGCAAAAATGACAAAAAATAAAGTCTTCCCTCCTCTTTTATATGTTTCAGTTCTAATAGTTTTGCCCTGGTCGATTTATTTAGCATTGAATCAATCTCTGGGATCTTGGCTAACTCATTGGTGGACTACTCGGCAATCTGAACTTTTCTTGAATAATATTCAAGAAATTACTATTTTAGAAAAATTCGTAGAATTAGAGGACTTTCTCTTCTTGGAGCAATTAATTAAAAAAGACTTCCCGACAGCCCCCCAACAGTTTCATACACGAATATATCAAGAAGCAATTCAATTAATACAGAGTCAAAATGAGCGTTCTATCCAGATCATCTTTCACTTATCGACAAATATAATCTATTTTATTCTTCTAAATGGTTTTGCTATTTTACGAAAAGAAAACCCTCTTAGTATTCTGAACTCTTGGTCACAAAAATTCTTATTTAATTTAAGTGATACAGTCAAAGTATTTTTTCTTCTTCTATTCACGGATTTTTTTTTTGGATATCATTCAACCCGTGGTTGGGAATTCATGATTGGATTTCTCTATGATTCGTTTGGATTTGGTCATAATGATCAAATTATATCCTGTCTTGTTTGCATTGTTCCCGTGAGTCTTGATATAAGTTTTAAATATTTTCTTTTCCTATATTTAAATCGTGTCTCTCCATCCCTTCTAATTGTTTATAATTCAATAAGTGAAGTGATCTGAAGTTTCAACTTTCATTTATTGAACCTTCGATTCTTCTTTCCTTAATATTGTAATTTATATTTTAATCCCGCTTTTTATTTTAAATTTTAAAGTTGAGAGAATCTAGATGAATTTTTTATTCGAGCAACTAGCCGAATCGCGGTATAGTAGACTAGATGAGCGACCTAACCATTTTGATTGTATACATTTTGGAATCCACGATTGGACCATGCAAACTAGAAATCTTTTTTCTTGGAAAACTCAACAGATTACTTACTTTATTTCGGCATTCTTGATGATGTCTATCCTAACTCGGACAGCTGTTTCAAGTGCCTATCCAATTTTTGCACAACAACTTTATGAAAATCCACGAGAAGCAACTGGTCGTATTGTCTGTGCTAATTGCCATTTAGCTAATAAGCCTGTGAATATTGAGCTCCCACAAGCGGTACTTCCTGATACTATATTTGAGGCTGTTGTTCAAATACCGTATGATCTGCAATTGAAACAAGTTCTTTCTAATGGGAAAAAAGGTGGGTTGAATGTTGGAGCAGTTCTTATTTTACCTGAGGGTTTTGAATTAGCTCCGCCTGATCGTATTTCTCCTGAACTGAAAGAAAAAATAGGAAATTTATCTTTTCAGAATTATCGCCCCAATACAAAAAATATTTTTGTAGTGGGTCCTGTGCCTGGGCAGAAATATACGAAAATAACGTTTCCCATTCTTTCCCCAAATCCCACAACTAATAAGCGGGTCCACTTCTTAAAATATCCTATATATATAGGTGCAAACAGGGGAAGAGGTCAGATTTATCCTGACGGTAGCAAAAGTAACAATACTGTTTTTAATGCTACAGCCGCTGGTAGTGTTAGTAAAATAATCCGAAACGAAAAAGGAGGTTATGAAATAATCGTGAAAAATGGCTCGGATAGTCAGGAAGTCGTCAATATTATTCCGCCTGGATCAGAACCTATTGTTTCAGAGGGGGAATATATAAAATTGGATCAACCCTTAACGAGTAATCCTAATGTGGGCGGATTTGGTCAGGTCGACGCCGAAATCGTACTACAAGATCCATTACGTGTCCAAGTACTTTTGTTCTTTTTGGCATCTATTATTTTGGCACAAATATTTTTGGTTCTAAAAAAGAAACAGTTTGAGAAAGTTCAATTCACCGAAATGGATTTCTAAGCTTGTCAATTTCGGTTTAAAGCTAATCAAAAACAAAAAATCTCAAAAGACTTTGTTTTCCTTTTATTATTTTTAATTATTCTTTATTCCAAAGATGCCTGAATGTGAATGTCCGAATCTTTTTTCACTCTCGTCTCTTTGATACTTGAAGTTTTGAAATAGTTCCAGTTTAAGAACTCACCTTGATTTACTTTACCAGTCCAAATCAAGTTGAGTTCTTCCGCTTTCATGCCTACAGCCCCATTCAGCTTATTATTTAATCCGATTTACTAAATACTATAGGGCTGATCCCAATCCCGAATAAGAACCATAAAAGAAAATACCTATTAAACCGATGACAAGAATACCTGTTAGAGTACCTATTATCCAAAGAGGAATTCTTCCAGTAGTATCAGTCATTGCTCCCCCTTTCCTCCATATTCAATCAAGCGGTCATGCTGGAGCCATAAACAGTCATGGATAATTGTTAGCTAAGAACCTTCCGAATGGGCTATATAGAATGCTTCGTAGCGCGTTATTCTTAATTGAAGAAATAATTTGAGAATAAAACAGCAAGTACAAAAATGAGTAATAAACCCCAGTAAAGACTGGTACGATTCAATTCCACATTTTGTTCGTTTGGGTTTGATTGTGTCGTAGCTATATAATTTTGATTTAGTTTATTTAAACTTTATCGTTGGATGAACTGCATTGCTGAGATTGATCCCAAAAAAAAGACGGTAGGTATAGCTAGACCGTGAACAGCCAACCATCTTACTGTAAAAATTGGATAGGTTCGATCTATAGTCATTGGGACCTCCTACTAAAAAGATTGGTTAAATTGATTACGTTCTTCCAAAGGGTCAAAACGGTCAGTGATTAATGGAATTTCTTGTTGGCTCTCTGTAAAATATTCGTTAGGCCGCGGGCTCCCAAACACATCGTAAGCTAAACCGGTACTGACAAATAACCAACCCGCAATGAAGAGCGACGGTATAGTAATGCTATGAATTACCCAATATCTAATACTGGTAATTATATCAGCAAACGCGCGTTCTCCTGTGTTTCCAGACATGTTTCCCTCCGTATATTCCTGTCAAGCATCTTTAGTGAGATTATCACTTAATAAGTCAAGTTCTCCTGTTTTTTAACCCAGTAACGCAATGAAAGGAAATGCTAACTTTTTTTTACTTAACTGTAACATTAAATAGTTCGCGGAATGGATAAAAGTGACAAATGTTTAATAAATCAAAGTACTTTATTTGATAAATGGTTTAAAAAAAAATGCAAACAATATATATTTTAATTAGTCTTGTCATGCTTACTACAATTAGTTATTTTGGTTTTCTCGTGGTAGTTTTCACTCTAACGTCAGGTCTTTTTATTGGTCTAAGCAAGAGACGCCTAATTTAATATTATTCAATAAATAATAATTTTCTGCGTTTTTCGTTATTAAATTATTTATTCTTGCGATGCTTCTCCATTATTATTATATTTGGTATAGATATTACCTCGGTTTTCTTTATTTCACATATCAAAACTATATGATAGAAGCTTTTCTATTGGGAATCGTTTTAGGTCTAACTCCTATTACCTTAATTGGCTTATTCGTAACTGCATATTTACAGTACAGGCGGGGTGATCAGTTGGACTTTTGATGACTTGACAGTTCCTTTTTTTACCTTCTCCTGAATCTAGTTCAAAAGCACGCTCTGTAGGATTTGAACCTACGACATTGGATTTTGGAGACCCACGTTCTACCGAACTGAACTAAGAGCGTTTTCATATCAGAATATAGAATAGAACTACTTTTTTCCTAATGATTATTCCGATTCCGAAGTTTTACACTATTAATAGAATACTACATCTACTAAGTAAAACTACTAAGTAAAAATAAAATTATTACTAAGTAAAAATAAAATTATAGATTACACGCCATGAGTCAAAATAGCACGTAATTGAAGTAGGGATGACAGGATTTGAACCCGTGACATTTTGTACCCAAAACAAACGCGCTACCAAGCTGCGCTACATCCCTTCAACTATAATATATAGAAAAAAATTGTTCGCCTTTTTTTTTTGGTCTGAAGTGAGTATCAACGCATTTTTTATTTTATTTAGTATACATAATAGATGAGTAAGAATTGAGATTTAATTAAAAGTTGGAAAAAAAAGAGAAGGGAGATTTTTAAATGCGCACTTTTAAAACATATCTATCCGTAGCACCAGTACTAAGTACTCTTTCGTTAGGGGTTTTAGCGGGTTTCTTGATAGAAATTAATAGATTTTTCCCGGATGCGTTGACATTTCCCTTTTTTTCATTTTAGTCATTTATTTTCTAGGAGGAAATCTAACCACTAAGGTTCAAGATAAATGAAGGGAGGTTCATGGAAAAGAAGAAAGAGGTCCGAGTAAAGGTTATTTTAGAATGTACCAGTTGTCTACAAAACGTTGGTAAGAAGGGATCAATGGGCGTTTCACGATATATAACTCAAAAGAATCGTCACAATACGCCCAATAGATTAGAATTGAAAAAATTTTGTTCTCATTGTTACAAACATACGATTCATGGAGAAATCAAAAAATAACTAAATCATTTCACGAAGTACGACAAACAACAACATTTATTTTATGGATAAATCCAGGGGACCTTTTCTGAAATCCAAAAAATCTTTTCGTAAGCCTTTGCCCCCGATTCAATCAGGGGATCGAATTGATTATCAAAATATTGACTTACTGAAAAGATTTATTAGTCAACAAGGAAAAATATTATCTAGACGAGTCAATAAATTTACTTTAAAACAACAACGATTCCTTATTCTTGCGATAAAACAGGCTCGGATTTTATCTTTTTTACCTTTTACTAACACTGAGAGTTTAGAAAAAACAAAGGCACGTATTCGAGAAACTAGATTGAAAGCTAAAGAAGCTAGAAATAAAAATAAAAAGACATTCCGAAAAATATTTATAAATCCTAAAAAGGCTAAAATAAATAATATGATATAGGCTTTTTGCATTATAATCATAATGAAATTTCCGAATATCAACCCGGAGTCTAGTCTCCGGGAACTCTTTTTCACTTCTTTTTTCTGGTTCAGGCATGAAAATGAAAATCTACTTTTTAGTTAGGATCTCATTTGAAATCATATAAAGACATTTTCTATTTGATATAGCCATTTGGGCAAGTATTTTACGATTAAGAAGTAATTGATTTGTGTACAAATCATTTATTCCTTTACTATAACTATAGCCTATTCTCATTTCACGAATTACGGCATTTAAACGAGTTATCCACAAACCACGAAAATCTCTTTTTTTTCTATTCCTATCTCGATGAGCTGAAACAAGAGCTTTTATTCTCTGTTGAATAATAGTTCGAGTAAGTCTTGACTGAGAACCGCGGAATTTGGATGCAAAGAAACGTATTTTTGTTCGTCGTCTACGAGCTATAGATCCCCGTTTAATTCTGGTCATATATATATAAGTTTTGAAAAAACTAAGTAGTTCTTCAGTTTAATTTTACCTAGTATTCGTTGTTCTTCTCAATAAATATTAAGAAGAAGATTCATACTAGCAAAACGAAGTTCTCCAATGTATAAAACGAGACTTCCAATGGCTTTTGCAACTCTAACCTTCCCAACCACCATTTTAAAGAACTATCTAATAAATTTTAATTTTAATTTATTTTTTATCAACAAGATAAACAAATAGTGGGATTCCTTCGTTTTTATGGTTCCTTCTTTTTTTAAACGGTGAGGTATTTTCTATACACCGGAGCTCTTCACTTTAATTTATCATATTTTATTGAGAACTTGTATAGTTCACATTATTATTAAGCTCGACCCCAGCCATTCTCCAGTAGCGTAAAGTCTTTCACAAGGAGATCCACTTATTACTTAATTATTTAAAGTAACGATATTTAATTAAGAAAATTAGCTGAGATAGCTTACCTTGTTAGTCCGTTTTTGTCAGATTGTAAGCCTAATCGTTCTTTTTTGTAGTCTTTTCTCCGCTTAATAGATAACCTTTTGGTACCAGAGGATAATTTCTTCTCAACTTCAATTGAGGTCATTGGTTTTCTACCAATAGAAACCATAAACTTTATACGGAATAGAAATATTGGACAATTTTTTTCTTTCTATTTTAGCTTATAATCTAAACGAGTCGCACATACACCCTAGTACACGTTCCTCGACGCTGAGGGCTTTTCTTAAGAGCCGGGGATTTTGTTACAGTTCTTATAGGCTGTCTTGTATTTCTAATAAGTTGTTTAATAGTTGGCATTGTAGATCATATTTATCTCATATAAAGGTTGGTTTAGATGCATCCTAACCGACTGATTAGTCAAATATATATTTATATAAGCGTAACCCCTACAACATCAACAAGTCCATATGTTCTTGCTTCTGTTGGTGACAAAAAAACGTCTCGTTCCATGTCTTCGCCTATGACCCAATGTGGTTTACCTGTTCTTTGGGCATAAACCTTTATCAGGTTATCACGCATTTTCAATAACTCGTCTACTTCCATCACCGCGTCTCCTGTTTGAGTCTCAAAAAAAGTACTCAGAGGTTGATGGATCATTACCCTGATCATATCAAACAAGTTCTATTCGTTCACCAGAAAAAACGACGATAAACGAGATAATTAAAAACCGTACAGGCACTTTACTTTTGCATACGGCTAATCAACTGAAACGAATAAAAACCGCACTCTATCTATTAAGGAAATAAAGAAAGAGAATCAGGTTTCTATAACTGTTCAAATTGCCACCCTTCCTTTCATAAAATTTGAAAATTATTATGATGACCCCGTTGCTTTATAGTTTTTTTACTATTTATCTGTCGCAATCCCAAAGTTTCTTTTTCATCTAATCAAAATGAATTTTTTGTAAGGAAACCCTTGTATTACTAAATAATAAAATAAAAAAAAAATGTTTATGACACTGAACTGGACTTACGAAAAGACCTTTTCATTAATACTACTCTCTCGATATATAATCAAATTGTTTAAAAATAAAAACAGATTTTTCATATCGAATTGGAAGTGCCATGCTATTTTTACTTACTACAATCTTGATATTCATATAAATAAGGCATAGTATTCCTCTTTATTTTTTTAAAAAATTAAAAAAACTCTTTAGCGCCGAGCGTGAGGGAATGCTAGACGTTTAGTAATTGTTCCCCCGACTAGGAGAAAACATGCCATAGAAGCGGCTATTCCGACGCAGATTGTTTGGGTATCAGGTCGTACAACTTGCATACTATCATAAATAGCTAATCCCGATATTATTCCTCCACCTGGAGAGTTTATAAAAAAAAATATATCCTTTGGATCATCCTGAATACCAAGATAGATAAAAAGACCTGCAAGTTGATTCCCAATCTTAGTATTAATTGCATGAGTTAAAAAAAGGCATCGTTCGCGATAAAGTCGGTTGTATAGGGTAAAATATTTCCCTTTTGGAACCGTACACGCGTCTTTTGACACATACGGTTCAACCAAATTAAAAAAAGAATCAATGTAGAGATTCCAGTCCGCTTCTCTTTTTCAAAAAAGGTTGTTTGGTCACTTTTTCAAGTGAACTTCTTATTGATTGAGTGTTTCATTGCGATTTAATTCAAATTCCGTTACGATTTTCTTGTTCTTGAATGAGTTTATTTTTTTATAGGTTTTTGCTCCGCTCCGGGTAAATATTCGGCCCAGTATATATTTGTATATATAGAACAAATCAACTCTAATTGCCATTTGGTTTTTTTTTTTCAATTCTTTTTAAGTTTTGAAAATTTAGGCATTTTTGAAGGGACAAGTGAAATTCATCACTATCTTCCCAAGTGGATTTTGTAAACGGAGCTTGAATACTTCCAGTTTTTCGTACAACCATAATAAAAATTGGTATTCAATTTCCCCAACATTGGACTTCACGCTACAAATTCGGGACGATTCCCATCATTTATGTTTGGTGAATCAGGAGCTATCTCGATCGGGTGAGATACGGGGAAAGGCCCAACTGACTCAATCTATCTGTCAAGCCGCACTATATATCAATCCACGCTGGACCGGTATCTTCGTCATATAGGAAACGTACTCTTGGAACACCAATTGGCATAAAATGAAAGGAAATCTGTCTCACAATTCACTTTGATATGGAAACGTAAAAAAAAATAGGGGTTGATTCGCCATAGTTAGAGTATTTATTTTTTATACAAACAAAAAGGCTTTATTCTTATCAATAGATATCTAACTCATTAAAATTTTTGACAAGGGTAAAGGCAAAGCAAGAAAGTTATGCAGTGTCTATTTCTTTTTGATTAAGGGGTATTTCCATGGGTTTACCTTGGTATCGTGTCCATACTATTTTATTGAATGATCCTGGTCGATTGCTTTCGGTTCATATTATGCATACAGCTCTGGTTGCTGGTTGGGCAGGTTCGATGGCTCTATATGAATTAGCGGTTTTTGATCATTCTGACCCTATTCTTGATCCAATGTGGAGGCAGGGAATGTTTGTTATTCCCTTTATGACTCGTTTAGGAATAACTAATTCGTGGGCAGGTTGGGATATCACAGGGGGAACTCTAACGAATCCTGGTTTGTGGAGTTACGAAGGTGTCGCTGGAGCCCATATTTTTTTGTCTGGCTTATGTTTTTTGGCAGCTATATGGCATTGGGTGTATTGGGATTTAGAAGTTTTTTGTGATGAACGTACCGGAAAACCATCTTTGGATTTGCCTAAGATCTTTGGAATTCATTTATTTCTCGCAGGTATAATCTGCTTTGGGTTTGGTACATTTCATGTAACGGGTTTATATGGTCCTGGAATTTGGGTCTCGGACCCTTATGGACTAACAGGAAAAGTACAACCTGTCAATCCAGCTTGGGGCGTAGAAGGTTTTGATCCGTTTGTTCCAGGAGGAATAGCTTCGCATCATATTGCAGCCGGAACTTTGGGTTTATTAGCTGGACTATTTCATCTCAGTGTCCGTCCACCACAACGGCTATATAAGGCATTGCGTATGGGCAATATCGAAACCGTACTTTCAAGTAGTATCGCTGCTGTATTTTTTGCAGCTTTTGTAACTGCCGGAACTATGTGGTATGGTTCAGCAACTACTCCAATTGAATTATTTGGGCCCACACGTTATCAATGGGATCAGGGATATTTCCAACAAGAGATATATCGCAGAATTGGTGCGGGATTAGCCGAAAAACAAAGTTTATCGGAAGCCTGGTCTAAAATTCCGGAAAAATTAGCGTTTTATGATTATATCGGTAACAATCCTGCAAAAGGAGGATTATTTAGAGCGGGTTCGATGGACAAAGGAGATGGAATAGCAATTGGTTGGTTAGGTCACCCAATCTTTAGAGATAAAGAAGGACATGAACTTTTTGTACGCCGTATGCCTACTTTTTTTGAAACATTTCCAGTTATTTTAGTAGACAGCGATGGAATTGTTAGAGCGGATGTTCCTTTTAGACGGGCAGAATCAAAGTATAGTGTTGAACAAGTAGGCGTAACTGTTTCGTTCTACGGTGGTGAACTCAATGAGATTAGTTATAGCGACCCTGTTACCGTGAAAAAATATGCTCGACGTGCTCAATTGGGTGAAATTTTTGAATTAGATCGTGCTACTTTGAAATCCGATGGTGTTTTTAGAAGTAGTCCAAGGGGGTGGTTTACGTTTGGCCATGCGTCATTGGCTTTGCTTTTCTTCTTCGGACACATTTGGCACGGTGCCAGAACCTTGTTCAGAGATGTTTTTGCAGGCATTAACCCGGATTTAGATGTGCAAGTAGAGTTTGGAGCATTCCAAAAACTGGGCGATCCAACCACACGAAAACTGGGAGTATGATAGATTCGTTATCATATTACTTTATTGTTTCTCTTTAAAAACTTAGAAGATGATAAAAAATACACCGGTTAAGAAAGTTAGATATAATTTAAAATTACGATTCAATGTATGGAAGCAGTGGTTTATACATTCCTTTTAGTCTCAACTTTAGGTATCATCTTTTTCGCGATATTTTTTCGCGAATCGCCAACAGTACCAATGAAAAAGATCAAATAATTTTTTACTCTCTTTAAGTTGAAGTAAGATAAGTACTCCAATATGAGTTCACTTTTTACTTCAACTCGTTTCCATGTTCTTCGAATGGATCTATTAGTTGTTGCGATGGTTGTCCAAAAGCGGTATATAGGGCGTATCCAGTAAAACTCATAAGTAAACCAGCTAGAAAGAGAGTTACGAGGGTTGCTAATTCCATGTTCTTTTTTGTTGTTATATTCATTATTATATACATTGTTCTAATTTAAATTTTAAATCTATTTACACTAAAATGGTATACAATAGAAAAAATAAATAAAATAAAAAATAAATCAAATAGGATTTATGGTAACAAAAACTATTGAGAACGGTCCAACACAAACTACTGTAAGTAATTTATTAAAACCATTGAATTCAGAATATGGTAAAGTAGCTCCTGGGTGGGGCACAACTCCCTTGATGGGTGTGGCAATGGCTTTTTTCGCGGTATTTCTATCTATTCTTTTGGAAATTTATAATTCTTCTGTTTTATTGGACGAAATTTCAATGAATTAAAATCCACTAAGACTAAGGAAAAAGGATCTCTTTGAGTTTTTTTGGCAGTTCGATCGCGTTATTTCTTTATTTTTATCATTTCCGGAATATGAGTGTGTGACTTGTTATATTGGATCCGAATTGATCGTACCTATACTTTGAGTATCGTGCTAAAGATGATTCTACTTCGTCAGATATGACTTGGAGTATCTGAAACACAAAATAGATTGTAACTATGATTCATATGTACTATTTATTATTCATTATTATTCAGACCTCGTACCTGGGTTCCAAAAAACATTGTAAAAACATTTGGAAACAAAAAAAATTATATATGTTTTTCAAAAAGTATTTAAGTGAAAATAAAAAGGTTCTTAACTCAGGGAATCCTAAATTGTTTTTAGGTTTTTTATTGAATCATCGTGGTTCGAAATGAAGAATCTGCGGTTTTTTCTAGTCATAAGGTCTTAACAAAGCAATTCCTATTTAACACAATAAAAATTAAAAATTCAAAAATGAAAAGATATGGAAATAGCAAATTCAAAACGCCCGTCAAAATAAAGAGAACGACGACTGAGCTAACTTGATATTTTGGTAGTCTTGCCACAACAATAATAAACATTGCTTACTTTAAAGATTTTATTGAATCTGCGAGATTAATAAGTTTCAATCTTCATTTTAATTGAGTATTGGGGCATTTTTGCTTGAGCTGTACGAGATGAAAGTTTCATATACAGTTCTCAGAGGGGGGAGTATACCTATCTCAATAATGTAAACAGAATATATGATTGGTTCGAAGAACGTCTGGAGATTCAAGCGATTGCGGATGATATAACTAGTAAATATGTTCCTCCCCATGTCAATATTTTTTATTGTTTAGGTGGAATTACCCTTACTTGTTTTTTAGTACAAGTAGCGACTGGGTTTGCTATGACTTTTTACTATCGTCCAACCGTTAATGAGGCTTTTGCTTCTGTTCAATATATAATGATTGAAGCTAATTTTGGTTGGTTAATCCGCTCAGTTCATCGATGGTCGGCAAGTATGATGGTTTTGATGATGATCCTTCATGTCTTTCGCGTTTATCTCACGGGTGGCTTTAAAAAACCTCGCGAATTGACTTGGATTACTGGTGTCTTTCTAGCTGTATTGACCGCATCGTTTGGTGTAACCGGTTATTCTTTACCCTGGGACCAAGTTGGTTATTGGGCCGTGAAAATTGTAACCGGCGTGCCCGAAGCTCTTCCGCTAATAGGATCACCTTTGGTAGAAATTTTACGTGGAAGTACGAGTGTGGGACAATTTACGTTGACTCGTTTTTATAGTTTACATACTTTTGTATTGCCGGTTATTACTATCATATTTATGTTAATGCACTTTCTAATGATACGTAAACAGGGTATTTCCGGTCCTTTATAACAAAACTCTATTGAATGCTGAATGATTTCTGATCTATCAATTCTCATTTGGTGGAGCAGTATATATTTTTTCTTGAATAGAAATTTTTATTTTCAGTTGTTGGATATGATATAGTGGCAAGGTAAAAGAAATAAGATAAAAAAGGATTATGGGAGTGTGTGACTTGAACTATTGATAGGTCTATGTAGACATATATATCTACCACATTAGAATTGGTATTACCAACTAAATGTGTCTTTCTTCCAATTGGCGCATAAGCCCTATGTAAGCTATAGGCTGGTTCGCTTCAAGAGATTTTTTTCGATGATCACTATTATACATGAGCAGGCTCCGTAAAATCCAATATTGAAGAGCAAATTTTTGTTTTCATTTCGAATTTTAAAAGAAATCTAAATCATAAATATAGTATGTATATGTAGTCATTTCCTCTACATTGGCTTGATATAGATAATACTATCGGAGTGAACGAAGAGATCTAACGAAGAATAGAAACTAGACTTTTTTAGGAACAAGGAAATCTTTTTCATTTTTCACTTTTAATAAGATGTGAGACGACCCAAAAAGCACGTGCTGTTATAGCCTACTTGGGGCTTGAGTATTTACTTAGAAAAATTAAATTTTTTCAACTCTATGGTTTCTGGCGTTGATTTTTAGTAATGCTCGAGCTGGATGATGAAAAACTATCATATCCGGTTCTCTCGGAGGATGGATCTCTAAGATTTCACCTATCCCAATAACAAAAAAACCTGACTTGAACGATCCTATATTAAGAGCTAAATTGGCTAAAGGTATGGGTCATAATTATTATGGTGAGCCTGCCTGGCCAAACGATCTTTTATATATTTTTCCAGTTGTTATTATGGGTACTATTGCATGTACTGTCGGTTTAGCCGTTCTAGAACCCTCAATGCTTGGCGAACCGGCCGATCCCTTTGCAACCCCATTAGAAATTTTACCTGAATGGTATTTCTTTCCTGTCTTTCAAATACTTCGTACAGTACCTAATAAAATATTGGGTGTTCTTTTAATGATTTCAATACCTGCGGGATTATTAACAATACCTTTTTTAGAGAATGTTAATCAATTTCAAAATCCATTTCGTCGACCAGTCTCAACTAGTATCTTTTTGATTGGTATCGCAGTTTCCTTTTGGTTGGGTATTGGTGCAACATTACCTATTGAAAAATATCTAACTTTAGGTCTTTTTTAAATTGTGCAAAATAACCCCTTTAAGTATCTAGGGAAAATTTTTTCACTGCAAAATTTTCCCTAGATACTTAAATGTCTAAATGTTTTTTTTTAAGCCCAAATATTTGTTTGCTTTATTCTAGATAAAACTGTTCAAAATCATCTGGGTTTTTATTTTATTGTCCAAAATAACTATCCGGGCAACGTCCGGAAGTTCTTCTTTTGGTGTTAAACTTCTGTTGGTCCACAGATTTGGCAAAAAAGTATTTATTTTTTGCCATTCCCAGTAGTAAGAAGCGTCCCACGTCCCATTTTGAACCGGCAGCATCTATCGAATCATTTTGATTGTAAAATATTGGTACCCTTTTTTAAACTAGCTGCGACTTCTCTCTCTTTTTAATCCAAGATAGAAATAAATGGGTTGTGGTAACAAAAGTTAAATCTTCAAGATGTGCATATCAAGGTTACGTGCCATGCATCGCAAGTTAGAATGAGATTACTTGAGTTACTAGAATGGATTTCAAATTCATTAAAATCTCATCGAACTTAAATTTATGTAAGCAAAACTTTTCGCATTACAATTTCGAATTATGTCAACTTACTCTTTCATAAGTCGCGACAAAATGAACCGAGTTCCTTTTGAGTGTTCCATGCAGTAGAAACTCCACTTTTCTTTCAATAATTCAATATTAAAGATTAAATTATTTTTTTTTATTTAAATCTATACACGACGTTTTTTTGGAGGTCGACAGCCATTGTGTGGGATAGGAGTTATATCCAGTATCACCTCTACTCGTATACCGCTTCGACGAATCGCGCGTAATGCTGCATCTCGTCCGAGACCAGGACCTTTTATCAAGACATCTGCTTCGCGCATTCCTTTATTGACTGCTGTCCGGATAGCATTTGTTGCCGCGGTTTGAGCAGCAAAAGGGGTCCTTTTTGTAGCTCCTTTGAATCCCGAACTCCCAGCAGAGGACCATGAAACTACGTGTCCTCGTATATCGGTAACAGTGACTATCGTATTCTGTAAACTTGCTTGAACATGAACTATTCCTTGTGGTATTCTACGTGTATTTTTACGTAAACGACTACGTCCATTCTTCTGCGAACTAATTTTCGGGATTAATTTTGCCATAGGTTAGCTTTTTTTAAATCTAATTCAGAAATTTTAATTTATATTTTAGATATTGGTTGGGTTACCCAGTTGTATTATCCCTGTCCTTGTTTATGTCTGGGGTTTGAACAAATTACTAAAATTTGTCCTCTTCGCCGGATTAGTCGACATTTATCACAAAGTTTACGAACAGAAGCTCTTTTTTTCATATAAAAATCTTTATTTTCTATTTATTTTCTAAAAAAAAACTGATTATGTAAATATTTACTACATATAAAAGAAAAATCATTCTACATGAATATATATGTATATAATATTATAGGAACTGAACGACTAAAAAGGATCTACCATATATAACACAAAATCTCTCCGCCGATTCCTTTTAGTCGGGCCTCTCGGTCGGTAAGTAGACCGTGTGACGTAGAAAGAATTACAACTCCCATCCCACCCAAAATTCTAGGGATTTTTTTATACTTACAATAGATTCGTAGACCAGGTCGACTTATTCGTTTTAAATTTAAAATCTTCGTAAAGTTTCTCTTTTTAGTATTTCTATTTCTATGTGGCAAAGTTAAAACAAAAAAATTTTTGCTGTTTTCTCGGTGTTTTCGCATGTTTTCAAGAAAACCTTCTCGTAAAAGTATTTTTACAATATTTTCAATAATATTCGTGGACGGTATTTTAATAAATTTTTTCCCATCCATATTAGCATTTCGTATAAAAGTTAATATCTCAGCAATAGTGTCCATACTCATTATTCACTTGAATTCGTGGGCTAAACAATTTTATACTATCAACATGTTTTTTTTATCTTTTAATTTTTTAATGAATTTTAGTTAAATAAAGTTATGTACATGAGACATCTTCTGAGACTAGATTAAATAACGTTTTATAATACTTCGGGAGCTAAGGAAACTATTTTATTAAAGTTTAAGTTTCGCAATTCTCGTGGGATTGCACCAAAGATTCTGGTACCTTTTGGATTTCCTTCTTTATCAATAACAACTGCAGCATTGTCATCATATCGTAGTATGATCCCATTTTCACGTTTTAGTTCTTTACGGGTCCGCACAATTACGGCTCTGACTACTTCAGATTTTTCAAGAGGCATATTAGGTACAACGTCTTTTATAACAGCAACAATAATGTCACCAATATGAGCATATCGACGCTTGCTAGATCCAATTATTCGAATACACATTAATTTTCTAGCCCCGCTATTATCCGCTACATTTAAATAGGTTTGAGATTGAATCATATGATTTTTTACTCTGTTCTGTATTAACGAAAATATACCAAAAAACTTGGTTTTTTTGTTTCAGTCCGAACTTATTTTCTTCTAGTCGATTTCCGAAGAAATGAATTTAGTTCTTATAGGCATTTTTGATCCTGCTATGATAATAGCTCTTCTCGCAATAGTTTTTGGGACTCCACTTATTTCATAAAGTATTCGACCGGGTTTAACAACAGCTACCCAAAACTCCGGGGCTCCTTTTCCCGAACCCATACGTGTTTCTGCTGGGCGTACAGTAATAGGTTTATCTGGAAATAGACGAACCCATATTTTACCACCCCGACGCGCATGGCGTGTTATTGCTCGTCGACCTGCTTCTAGTTGTCTCGATGTGATCCAAGCCGGTTCAAGTGCTTGGAGTCCATATTTACCGAAACAAATATGATTACCTCGAGAAGAGATTCCCTTCATTCGTCCTCGATGTTGTTTACGGAATCGAGTTCTTTTTGGGTTATAGTTGATGTTTTTGTATTTGATTTCATCTCTACTACAGAACCGGACATGAGAATTTCTTCTCATCCAGCTCCTCACGAATTCCAAATTGTAAGAGTTGGAAAGTAATCCTTTACTTAAAAAAATATCTACTAAATATTTATAGATTTTATATTTATATCTTTTTTTTTTTTTTTTTAAGTTTGAAAGTTTAGCTCAAGTTATAGCTATATAACATAATTTTAGATCATTCTATGCCTTACTGCATTTTTTTTCGAATTTGGTTATTTTAATTCTTTAAAAATAAAATAAAAATTTCGCGGGCGAATATTGACTCTTTTCATTTCTCGATCAGTTAGCTCATGCTTTCGAAATATAGGAATTCATCTCCGGTTCATTTCGCCATCCCAACTCGTGAATCTTTTGAATAAAAGAGTTTACTTTTGCATTCACAAGTTCTGTCGTTCCCACCCCTTCGTATTTTTAATGATTAGGTCCGAATTTTACAATGGAGCTTGAATATTTTACACAAATAAAATGAGGTATTTAGCCATTTTTCTTAGTCTTGAGTGGCTTCAAGCTCTTTTTATATGAGATATTATTAGTAAATAAAAAGTATAAACTTTAAGGATTCATGCTTTATTACATTGCCTATTTCGCTAGACCTTCCATATTGGAATTTTTGATTATTTAGGTTTTTTTCCTTTTCTCTCCGCTTTCCAACTTACTCCACATCTTTTTTTCTTTGCCTTTAGGTAATTATAAAAAATATATAAATTCAACTAATCATAACAACAAATACTATTGATTATGTTTTTACATATTGCGAAGTATATCTCTTTTTTATTTTTATATTATTATTATTATTAAATATTAAAAAAAATGGCAGTTGCTCCAAAGATATGACCAATAATCATATTATAACTGGTTTGGTTTTTTAGATCGAGATAAGGCGAAGTTGATGAGTTGATTACTAGTTTAGATTTTGGGTCTGATTTTTTTCTAAACTTTCAAAAATTAACGAGTCGCACACTAAGCATAGCAATAATCATTATAAAAAAAAATTCACATTTTATTTAACCCTATAAAATTTAGTTTTCGCAAATATATTTGTTTATTTGGCTTCAGCTAAAAATATCCAAATTTTTATACCCAAGACCCCGTAGATAGTTCGAACTGGATAAAAACAATAATCAAAAGTAGCGCGAATAGTTTGCCGAGGAATTCTTCCTTCTCTAATCCATTGTACACGTGCAATATCCTGTCCATTAAGGCGACCTGCAATTTGTACTTGAATTCCTTTTGTATCGGCTTCTTCCGCTAATTCAATAGCTTTTTTCATTGCTTGTCGAACGGAAACTCTATTTTTTAATTGTCCGGCTATAAATTCGGCCAGAATATAAGGATTGCCATAAGGTTTTTCAATTCTTTTGATAGCAATATTCAGTTTTTGGTTTGCACACTTTAATTCGTTTTGTAAAGTTATTTGTAATTCTTCGAGTCCTTGCGGTCGATTTTCTATTAAAAATTTTGGAAATGCCATAAATATTTTCACTTCGATTAAATCGATTCGTTTGGAAATATAGATACGGGCAATGCCCTCACCACCAGAAGGTGATTTCCTCTTATTTTGGACGTAATTTTTTATAAAAGTTCGGATTTTTTGATCTTCTTGTAAACTTTCAGAATACTTTTTTGGTTGGGAAAACCAAATTGAATAATGATCTTTATTTGTACCAAGTCTGAAACCAAGTGGATTTATTTTTTGTCCCATAATGACCTCATCTTCTGTAACCACTTCATCTTATGGCGATTTGAATCGGATTTACTTGGATCATTTTTTTTCTGTATTGCTTTTTTTAGCTCTATCAATTCAGTAGGGTTTAAAGATAAAGAAAGATCTGTTAGTACAATAATAATATCGCAGGTTGCTCTTTTTATTGGATAACTACGTCCGCGAGCTTGAGGTTTTAATTTTTTTATCCCCGTTCTCTGATTAACTTGGGCTTTAATAAGAAATAAATTTCCTTTATTCGAACCGAAAACGTAACTAGCGTTTGATGCTGCTGAATAAACCATTTTAAAAATAGGATAAGCGGCCCGATAGGGCAAAAGTTCTAATATCATAACGGTTTCTTCATAGGAACACCCGCGAATTTGGTCAATTATTCTTCGGGCTTTATCAGCTGATATCGAGATATGTTGACGGAAAGCGTATACTTTTGGATTGGTTTTAGTTAAGTCTTCGAACGCCATAAATTTTACCTTATTACTAATGAATCAGAATTATCTAACTATTTGTTATTTTTAAGATAATATTCATCGACGAGATTTATTATCATTTTTTTCATGTCCTCGGAAATTTAAAGTAGCTGCGAATTCTCCCAATTTATGTCCTACCATATCATCCATTATATAAATAGGCAAATGTTCTTTTCCATTATGGATGGCAATAGTATGACCAATCATTGTTGGAATAATTGTAGAGCCGCGGGACCAAGTTATTATTATTTCTTTTTCCGCTTGTCTATTAAGCTTATTTATTTTTTTTAGTAAATGATTAGCGACAAATGGATTTTTTTTTACTGAACGTGTCATAGTTTCTTCCTTATTCTTAATTGGTTTTTTATGATCTTTTAATTTTAATTTTAATAGAATAATAATTAAATTCATTTTAAATTTAAATATTAATATTAATAATTTTTAATTTGATATTTGATTTTTTTCTAGTTATTTCAAATTTAAAGACTGTCAATTTATTTGATCTATTACAATTATTTCCGATGATCAAGAATAAACTTGTTGCTGTATTTATTTTTCTGTCTAGTTTTTCTTCCAAGTGCAGGATAGCCCCAGCGGGTTCTCGGTTCTTTTCTACCTATAGGGGCTCGACCTTCACCACCCCCGTGAGGGTGATCTATTGGATTCATAACGAGTCCTCTTACTATAGGACGTTGACCTAGCCAACGTTTAGCTCCAGCTCTACCCAAGCTTTTCTGTTTTACATCAATATTTCCTACTTGTCCGACTGTGGCTGAACATTTTTTAGATATAAAACGTAGCTCTCCCGAAGGTAATTTTAATGTGGCTAATTTACCCTCCTTTGCAATAAGTTTAGCCACAGCACCTGCTGCGCGAGCTAATTGTCCACCTTTTCCACGTGTGATTTCTACATTATGTAGAGATGTACCCAATGGTATTTCATTCAAAGCTAAAGAATTTCCGATTTTTATAGAAACCTCTGTGCCAGAAATTATTGTATCTCCAATTAAAGCTCCTCGAGGATGTAAAATATATTTCTTTTCCCCATTTCTATAATGTATCAGACAAATATGTGCATTTCGATTAGGGTCATATTCTATGGTTATGATTTTACCGGATATATCTTTTTCTTTCCGTTTAAAATCTATTTTACGATATAAGCGTTTATGCCCTCCTCCCCGATGCCTTATAGTAATGATTCCTCTGGCATTACGACCTTTACTACAACGCTGCTTTCCAGAGATCAAATTTTTTGATTTTGTTTTACTCGTTCGCGTTTGCGTGCGTGTGCTTGTAGGATCAATTTTCTCTAATTGTATTATCATAATCTTTAATAATATTTAAGTAATTTTATTATTTATTTCAGTTTTTGTATTTCTAATTCATTCTACGATTCTAAAAGTTGCAAGAAAAGAAATGTGGGAAAACAAAATGCTTAGTTTGACGGATATATGTGCCTTATAAAAGACTTTTATTTTTATTTTAATTTATTTTATTTGGGTAGGGCGGATGTAGCCAAGTGGATTAAGGCAGTGGATTGTGAATCCACTATGCGCGGGTTCAATTCCCGTCGTTCGCCCCAAATCCTGAAAGGTAAAGAGTCGAGATTTACAAATCTAACAAGAATCTTATTAATTCCTGTTTCTATTTCAGATATAACAATCGCTTTTTATTTTATGTAAATAGATAACATGCATCCAGTAGGAATTGAACCTACGACTTCGCCAATTATGAGTTGGGCGCTTTAACCACTTAGCCATGGATGCTTAAACAGGACTTTGTTTTATCAATCCTAAAGATAGACTATACGATAGGCTTTTCTTTTGAAAATATTGTATAAAATCTTATAAATAATAAATAAATAACTAGTTGCAAGTTAGTAATCAGCATTTTTGAATTTACAAAAATATACAGAGTTCAACCTGTCTGGAGAATGTAGAGTGTAAAATATCATGAAAATAATTTCATAGGAATTAGTACATACATAACTGGTATCATAATAAAGATAAAACACGTTTGAATTTCATCCAATAAAGTAAAAAACTCGGGAGGTTTACACAGGCATGAAAAAAAAAAATCGCCAATTTGGTATTTTTGAATTGAGAGAGATCCATAAGTCTAAATCTTTCTTAGATTCAGTGGGATCCTTTATTCAGATTTTTTTCCGCCAAGAACGGTTTTTCAAACTCTTTGATCCGCGAATTTTGAGTCTCCTACTTTCACGCAATTTACCGGGTTCAACAAAAAATCGATATTTAATGATAAAGGGAGTCATAGTAGTTGTAGTCGGGATGTTTCTATATCGCATGAACACTCAAAATATGGTTGAACGAAAAAACCTATATTTGAAAAGATTTTTTCCTCTCTCATTTACTTGCACTGATGATCAAGCCCGCGGATTAACTAAAATGAGTGTTTTGCTCCTTTTTTTTCCAAAAGGAAAAAGTCTATCTGAAAATCATTTACTGAAACCGAAAGAAAATACTGAGGTTCTGCCAATAACAAAAGTGCGCTGGAGGAACTTGATCGAGAATCGTAGTTTGAATGAAATGGTTGCCGAAATTGATATCTTATTCAAAGAAAAATCGCTCCAATCTCTTCAGTTTCCTTTTGTATATTATCTAGACCACAAGGACCCTAATTCGGAATCGCGATTCAAAAGCTTAGTGAAAAGTTGGATTTCTTATCTTATGCCTGCTTTTCGTGAAAAAATACCACAAGAAGGGCTGACGTCAAATAGGATTGAGCATGTTTCTGATCTCTTCTTTCATTGGGGAAATGATAGGCCCGAATCCTATTTTTTTTGTAGTAATATGCGGTTAAACAAGGATCGGTTTTTTAGCAAGGGACGGAATATATGGTCAAATCTTGAGTCTGCTTACACAAGATCAAGATCTCGTGTTGTTCAAGGAAAGAATTCGAATAACCTCAAAAGATCCTCAGATCAACCCATAGACCTTTTTGATTCCCTTCGGAATGAGGATTCGGAATATTCTAGATTGATCAATCAAAAAAATCTTCAACAACGAAAAGAACGAGCAAGTTCTTGGGATGCTTCCTTTCTTGAAACGGAACGCGAGAAAGAGATGATTTCTCATCGGTTTCCGGAAAAAATGGAACATTTTCGGACAAGATTCCTTGGTTCTTTTTGCTCTGAGAGATGTTCAGAACTATACATGACGTCGACTCCTATTGAGAGGGCCACTAAAGATCCTCAAGTTGCGAAGAAACCTCTTTGTTTTGTCCGGCGAGCGGAAAAGAAAGAAATACTTCATTTATTCAAAATCATTCTGTATTTACAAAAGAATGTATCAATTCATTCTATTTCATCAGATCCGGCAAAAAAAAATAGATTCTTTATTTTCATTTTAGTTCACCGATTCTATTTGAAAGTAGAAGAGATATTGCAAGAAAGAGCAGATCTATGTACTCTATCAATAAGCGAGCCGGATACGGTGTATCATAAGGAATTTTCTTTTTATCTTAATAGTTTACATAAAACAAAATGTTTGAATGATAATGATATATTAAACGATAGGGCTGAATGGGTTTGGTTTCGTTATCCGGAGACTGATTCTTTTTTGAAGCGAGTCATACAAAAAATGGTGGGTTTTGCTAGTCAAAATAGAATGGAATCCGTTCGGCAATATCGATGGATTCAAAACGACTCGAGTCTCTCTTTTTATATAAGAAATCTATTCAATAGAATTCAAAGGGAGCAAAAAGTAACATCTCTTCTCAATTATCGAACTCGAATCAACTATATAATCAAACAGGATTATACCTATAGATACAAATGGTCAAATGGCATAAAGAGTTTACAGGAACAGTTTGAAAATTTCCTTTCTGCGCAGAAAAACTTTTTTCAAGTCCAAAAAAGTCGTTTTGAAGTCATGCAAGTCAAGTTTGGTGAATTACGTGTTTTTTTTATTCGATTTCCTGGTAAATTACGTGTTTATCTTATTCAATTACGTGTTTATATTTTTGAAAAATGGATTTATTGGTCTGAGGTTCGTAAGTACGTAGAGAAAAAAGTACAAAAAAGGGTATATAAGTTAATTCCTTATCTTTTGGACAAAATTTCCAAGGCACTTCGGTCCTTCTTTTCGCCGCATTCGCTTGTTTGTTTGTTTACTAAGATACTTGCTTGTGCGACTCAATTAATTTTCTTTTGGGCTCATTCCCTTATTTTTTACTGTGTAAGTTTAGGGAATACCCCGATTCAGAGATCCGAAATTTATATCTATGAATTGCAAGGACCAACTCATAAAATTTGTAATCAGTTGTTAGAATCGATAGGATTTAAAATGGTTCATTTAAAAAGACTGAACCCCTTTTTGGTGGAAGATTCGGGTACTTCCAACTTCATAGTCAATGCATCCCCTAATAAGTTATCAAAGCGGATGATTGATTCATTACATACTCGAACCAAATCTTTCTATAAAAAGGATTCCGATTTTTTAAAAATATTCCACGATCAAGAAACTTGGTTGAACCCCGCAACTCCATTTCAAAAAGGTTCATTAATATCTTCTTTTTATAAAGCAAATAGACTTCGATTCGTGAATAATCCGGATCGCTTTTGGTTCGATTGTAAGACAAGATTTCCATTTTCTGTGGAAAGGATTCGGAATACTCATTTCAATTTTATTTATGGACAATTTCTGAATAGCTTGTTCCTTCATACAAAAAGATTTTCTTTGTGCGGGGTTAAAAATCGTATAGGTACTAGTTCACCAATGGAGGCACAAGTAGATCTCAAATTCATATCTCAGGATTTTCACTCGGATCCAGTTATTGGTAGAGCTATTTATTCGATCCTAGATACTTCTGCAACACCTCTAACAGAGACACAAATAGTCAATTTGGAAAGAACTTCTTGTCAACCTTTTTTAAATCTGAATATGAATCTATCTGATTCCGAAGCAAACAACTTTTATGAGTTTCGCAATTTCATTTCAAAGATGGGTTTGAGTCATAGTCCCTATTCAGAATCTATTGATTTTGATCGAAAAGAAAAAGGAACAAGTTTTCAAAGAGATAGTTTTTTTTCTCTTTTATCAGAAAAATCGAATTTATTTCAAAGATATCTGCCAAGCTTTTTTACTTTCTCAGGGTACAAATCTATCAATCTGATATTTTCAGACCTAGTGTCAAGGGTTTTGGCTTTATTATGGCGAATTCTTCAGATCCAATTAGGGAAAATGCCCTTTTTTATAACAAGCGAGAGCTTGAGGAAGGGGGGGTTCCATAACTTTCTTCTGGGCCTAGAACTAGTTCAGCGAAATACTTCGGTAAAGATGTTCTATTTCAAAACGTTCTTTGTTATTTTTGTTGGGTATCTCATTACTATGCATCTTTTCTTTGTTTCGCGAGCGTTTATTCAGTTACATAATAAATTAAAAAGTTTAAACTCTTTTATGAGTTCCTCATATAGGATTGAGGTTCGAAAACTTTTAGATAAGTATCCTCTGTCTGAACCAAATGATTTTTGGTTAAAGAATTTATTCAGCGATATTATGACTCGAATTGCTTTTTGTATAAATACCAGAAAGCTAAGTCATATAAGTCATACAAGTAAAGATATCTATTCCTTGATAAGAAAAAGAAAAAATGTGAACTGGGAGTGGATTGATGATCAAATTGAATCCTGGGTCGCGAACACTGATTCAATTCATGAGGAAGAAAGCAAATTGTTGGTTCAG